TATTATAATATAACTCTACAAAGTTGAACATAGGCTGAGTCTCTATGCCTTGAATGGAGCACTGGATTGGATACCCGGGAAACCGGCGCTTCCATTTATAAGAAGTTAGATTACTGGAAGCGTCTGTAAGGTTACAACACAAGTCACTGATAATTCTGATGAATATTTCAAGTTACTGACATCTGCCCGGCATCAATGATAAACGGCGGCTGTATTTTAAACGGTCCTAAGGTAGCAAAATTCCTTGTCGGGTAATCTCCGTCCTGCATGAACGGTGTAACGACTTCCCCATTGTCGCTAGTGTGAGACTCCTAATAAATAGAATTATCCATGAATATGTGGAATCATACGGCCCGACGGTAAGACCCTGAGCACCTTAACTTCCCTAAAAGTTCTTATGTGTTGGCATGGTTACGAGATTTAAGGATGAAACCTTCCTGATCGACTCGTGAGGTAAAAGAAACAGTCGGTGCGAAGTCGTAACATGGTAGTTGACAGTGAACTTGTAGCTGAACCTAAATGGCTGCTGGAAGTAGAAATCGTTATTAAGCGTCAGGAAGTCCTGGACGTTGAATCCAATAGCATTGATTTAAAGACATCGATATACGGATTTCTCCTGAAAAAACGCGAAAAATCCTAGAATTTTAGAACAGGAGAGTATATTCTGGTAGTGGAAGTACGAATTGAAGTGTGGAGAGAATCCTCTTAGTAACTCAACATCTGGAAATCGAGAGAGATTCCATTAGTTGTCTCTATGAATAGTGGTTATAGCCATGTCTCCATGAACTATAAAACATGTGATCTTATTACCGAACCGGAAAATGATAGACCGAACCTTGGACTCTTAAAATATTCTTGGAAGATTCGTAATTAGTGGTTAAAGGTCAATCAAACATGAATATAGACGGTTTTCTGCGAAATCTATTTGGAAGATATATCATTGGGAAGTTTAGCCAGGAAGTCAGCGTCTATATTAAAAACACCAGGCATGCAATACCGAACATTTATCGATAAATAAAAATAGTAAAACCAATCAAGGTGTACTACAAATATCCCATACATCCTAACATTAATAACGTATCTATTATAAACCAGAACTTCTTTAACTTGCCAACTCCCTATCATGTCTTGCTAACGGCTTGTACGGTAATAATATCGTTATAGTTTTTGGCGGCTGAGCATGTAAATCCGATTGATACTGTAATATACTATATATCGAAGCATCCATCTACAGCTATGGTAACTATAATTATATTTTCCAATCATAGTACATAATTATAACCTTACGGTCTGCTTTGTTCCGCTCAATACTCAGAAATGTCATCTTATCACAATCTTGTAATATTATATGTTTGCTTGGGAGCTGTAATCATAATGTGTTCGTTTATAATGAACAAGTACAAATAAACCACTACAGAAAAATAATACAATAAATAATCGACCATATAAAATGAAAATATCTTGTGGTAATTGACATCCAATCCATAATAAAGCATAGAATGCACACATAAACCATATAATAGGAACAGAATAATCTCTAGCACCAAAAATCATTTTAAATTGAATTATAGTTGTTAAACTTCTTTGTTCGGCTAATAAGAATAATAATTGTAATGATAATAATACAATTACTAAACCAGCTGGTTTACTTGGAACAGTTTTTAACATTGCATAAAATGGTAGAAAGTACCATTCAGGTACTATTTGAGATGGAGTAACATATGTATTTACTACAATAGCATTATCAGGATGTGATAAAGGTATAATTCCAAATAAACTTTGTATTAGAAATAAAATGATTACATTATTAAATCCTTTAACATCAAGACTTAATAGATTTGGATAAAAGGGTATTTTTAATGCTGTATCATACCCTAAAGGATTTGTGCTACCATGTAAATGTAAGAAAAATATATGTATAAATACAATACATAATCCAATAAATGGTAATATAAAATGTAAAACAAAAAATCGTTTTATTGTAGGATCACTCACAGTATATCCTCCACATATCCAAATAACTGCTACTGGAATAGAGGATAATAAGTTAGTAATTACTGTTGCACCCCAATAACTCATTTGACCCCATGGTAAAACATAACCAACGAAAGCAGTAACAATGAATATCATAAATAAAATCAATCCGGATATCCATGATAATGGTAAATACATATATGAATAATTTAATCCTCTTAAAATATGCAAATATGTTAATAAAAATACAAGAGAAGCACCTGTTGCATGCATATATCTAAAACACCATCCACTCCATAATTCTCTTAAAATGTGTTGTATACTATAATATGCATATGATACATCTGGTGTATATCGACTTGCTAAAAATACACCAGTTATAATTTGAATAAAAAATATGATTCCTAATAGGAATCCATAATTCCATAAAAAGTTTATGTTCAATGGACATGGGTAATTTATTAAGTGTGCTTTAACTAAATTAATAGAGTAAAAGTTCATTAAAACAATAAATAGTAATATTATTTAAAAATTAGTAAACCAAATAAAGTCATTGTTGACCCAATAGAACAAATCATATTCCATCCATTTAAAGCGTCTGGATAATCAGGAATACGTCTAGGCATTACATTAAATCCTAAAAAATGCATAGGTAAAAATGTTAATATTACACCTACAAAAAATAGCATTGACCATAGTATTATGATAGAATTTTCTCGTAAATTTTTACCAAAGAGATTATCTTGAAATGCACTTACAGTTGTAAATAATCCGATAATTGCACCGATTGATAGTACAAAATGGAAATGAGCAATAACATAATATGTGTCATGTAATGCTACATCAATAGCAGCATTACCTAAGATAACCCCAGTAGTACCCCCAAATGTAAATGTACATATAAATAATAATGACAATAAGGAAGAGCTATGTATCATACCAAAATTACTACTCATATATGTACATATCCAGTTAAATACTTTTGTACCAGTAGGTATTGATATTAATATGGTAGTAGAAGTAAAATAAGCTCTAGTATCAACTTCTAAACCTGTAGTGTACATATGATGTACCCATACTAAGCTTCCTAAAACAGCTATACATCCCATAGCAAGTATCATAGATTGATTACCAAATAGATTTCTACAGTAATTAGTAGAAATTACATGACTAATTACTCCAAAAGCAGGTAATATTAAAATATATACTTCAGGATGACCAAAAAACCAGAATAAATGTTGATATAATATTGGATCTCCTGCAAATGTTGGGTCAAAAAATAAAGTATTAAAGTGTAAGTCTGATAATAACATTAATACTCCTCCAGTTAAAACTGGTAATGTTAGTAGTAACATACCTGATGTAATGATTAATGACCATGTTGAAACACTTAATATACCAAGTGTTAAACCTTTTGCCCTTAAATGCATTACTGTAGTAATAAAATTTAATGAAGACATAATACTAGCTACTCCTGATACTAATAAACCAAAAATTATTACATCTACAGCTACAGGAGATAATGACATTAAAGATGTACTTAATGGTGGATATAAAGTCCATCCAGTTCCACCACCAAATTCTGCTGCAGTAGATAATATAACTAAAACAAAAGCAATTGGTTGTAACAGTAAAGATATACTATTAATTCTAGGATATGCTAATTCTGGAGATCCACATAAAATGGGTAAAAAGTAATTACCAAATCCTCCGAATAATCCTGGCATTATATTGAAAAAAATCATTATTATTCCGTGTATTGTAAATATCATATTATATAGATTTACATTTTCTTGAGCTATTACTCTTAAAGATGAAGAATATAATTCTGTACGTAGTATTACTGATAATAAAAATCCATAGCTACCAAATAAGAATGAAAACCATAAATAGTATAATCCTAAAGTTTTATGGTTACAATTTGTAATAAGTGAATATCTATTTAAAACAATAAAAATAACATGAGGCTCGGATATAAATGAGAAATATTTGATCCATACAGTCCCAGCGACAGCGGTTATACTTTGGAAGAGTCGAGTATTATCCATCCATGTCAGGCGTTAAAAGCGTTCGTTCTTATAGTGTAGGCCAGTCGAGTTCCTTTAATGTAGTTTCCTCACAGCTTTATTCGGTCCAAAGTACGCGATCTCTTGTATGGTAATAGGGCTTAAACCAACAACATAACATTTTTTAGTCCCATGCTAATCTATTTCATAAATAATCTTTACGTTAAGGGCGTAAAATTACCTTTCCGGCTGTTTCCATCTCAACTCTACAGGTTAACGCCTGGAGTTCTATTCTCAATATAAAAATATTGCGTGACGAGCGGTGTGTACAAGGCAACAATACACGCTAAATATTCTTTATTGCAAGGCTGCGATGAGACGACATGGAGGTGCCAATAGTATATAAAGATTAGAGCTCTATATATACTATAACCTGTTATCCCCGGCGAACCTTCTTACCGTTATATGTTTACGGCACACTCTCTCACCGTTCTTATAAATTTATTTTATTTAGTAATTTATCAAATATAAAAGCACATATTGTTTCCTATCCTGCATTAACATCATTATATGGTACATCTTTAAAATATTTTTCTGTAGGTATATTATTTACATTTAACCCTATAATCTTATTAATATTTGTTTATTCTATTCGAGAAAGTTTTTATTCTGTATTTTCATCTTTAACTTCAGGTATGTTATCTATTATAATCTCAGAAGCTTTATTATTCTTTACATATTTTTGGGGTATATTGCATTTTAGTCTATCACCATACCCATTATGTAATGAAGGTATTGTTATCACTTCATCAAGAATGTTAATCTTAACAATTACATTTATATTAGCTAGTGCATCATGTATGACTGCATGCTTACAAGTATTTTTAGAAAAAGGAATGAGTTTTGAAATTTCTAGTATTGTTTGTATAATATACTTATTAGGAGAATGTTTTGCATCTTTACAAACTACAGAGTATTTACACTTATCATACCATATAAATGATAATGTATATACTACATTATTCTATTGTGTTACAGGATTGCATTTTTCTCATGTAATAGTAGGTTTATTATTATTATTAATATACTTTATAAGAATAATCGAAGTATATGATATTAATACCGAATGGTTTTGTAATTCTTTCGGTATATCATATATTGTTATACCTCATACTGATCAAATTACAATTTTATATTGGCATTTTGTTGAAATAGTCTGGTTATTTATAGAGTTCTTATTCTATTCAGAATAAACGAACAGATATGTCCTGTTTCAAATATATATATGAATAATTGTACGATTATACAATTGTGTTCATAGCTAGAGTACGTAAGGAAAAGGAAAGGTTAACCGCTATCAAATGGCGAGAAGGGAAGTGTGTTTCCATAGAAACCTTCATATATACTATGCTGACTTGAGTAATGATAAATTGATAGTATCAGCTATCCATAGTTAATTGATTCCGTTTTGACCGGTCATTTTCTTTGCCTGGAGGTTACGTCCATACAGTTATAAGCAAGTGGAATGTTAGAAGCAAACACTAGCGGTGGAACACATTGTTTCATTTGATAGTAAACACTACACCTTACCAATCTATTTGAACTTGAACAAGGTTCCATTGGAATGAGAGTTCACCGTTAGAAGCGATGCGTGAGCTGGGTTAAGAACGTCTTGAGGCAGTTTGTTCCCTATCTACCGTTTTATCTTTGCATGGATGATGATACGTTAAGTTCTATGAAAAATTTATCCGTCTTGCTAAAAATTGATAGCGTCATAGCTCTGTTTGAGTTATTGGCCTGGCATCTGTTTCTATTCTTATGGGCTAAAAGTTTACATTTGTTACCAGCCTGGGATCAAAAATTTGTAACACAGATAATTCCCAATCAAATTGGATGGTGTTGGCTGGGCATTAAATCCACTCTTTTAATGAAAAGGATTTGACGGTCAACTCAATATTGTTCTACATTACGAGATACCAAAAGCTT